AGTTTATGTTTGTGCACTTCCTTCATTAGATTATATATTCTACGTAAAGCTTAAAAAAAAAGCTCTAATAAATTCTAATATTAATACATCTCTAAGAATAAAATTCTTTGACGAGCGGGATGAGGAATCATTATGATTTCGACACAAGAAAGGGGCGTTGAGAGTTCCTTTTCTTGTGTCGACAACTAAGAAGACAAAGAGTCCTTCCTAGAATTGTTTGTTCCCCGCATTTATCCCTTCGCTAATTTCCTACTTATTTGTGTCTAGTATTTAGTTGCATTTGATTCTAGTCTATTTCGAATAAAAACCTATTGGTTTTTTATGATATTTCAATCTGGCAAGAATAATATAGTCACAGCATCCAAAATTTGATTTGTATAAATTTATATAAAAAAGAAAGGGTAAAGGCAAAAATTATTTTACATACTATGACTAGGAATGCCATATAAAGACTTCTTGGCATTTCGTAGAAAAAGAATGAAAACTTTTAGAATTTCCTTTTTTTTTTTATACATAATGCCTAATAATTTTTTGATTCTTTTTACAAACTTGATGTTGATAAATTCGCCAGTCTAGAAATTCATTTCGGACAATTGAACCTTTTCGAATTGTTTCTTTTTCAGAACCAAAAAAATTTGTGCTAAAACAACAGATGCTAAAAAAACCAAAAGGCCTTGAATGCGTGATGGGTCTTGAAGTACTATTTCTGCATCGCCTTGACCAAACCCGCCTACATTAGGATTACTCGTTAATGGTTGATCAAATTTGATAGATTCGCCCTCGGAAACAAGAAGTTCCGGGCCTGGGGGTATAATATCAACTACTTGACGGCCATCCGATGCATCCGCTATTGTTATTTCGTATCCCCCCTTTTCTTTTCGGATTATTTTGTTTACTATCCCCGTTGCTGTAGCATTATAAACTGTATTGTTACTCTTGCTACCGTCAGGATAAATCTGCCCCCTTCCCCTGTTTCCACCTACGTATATAGGATATTTTAAGAAGTGAACATCTTTCTTAGTAGCAGGGTCCGGTGAAAGAATAGGAAAGGTTATTTCACTATATTTCTGACCAGGAACAGGGCCTATCACAAGAATATTTTTGTTATTGGGACGATAACTCTGAAAAGACAAATTACCCATCTTTTCTTTGATTTCGGGAGAAATACGATCGGCAGGGGCTAATTCAAAACCCTCAGGTAAAATAAGAACAGCCCCTACATTCAAAGACCCTTTTTTACCATTAGCAAGAACTTGTTTCAATTGCATATCATAAGGAATTCGAACAACGGCTTCAAATACAGTATCAGGAAGTACCGCTTGTGGTACTTCAATATCCACTGGCTTATTAGCTAAATGGCAATTGGCACATACAATACGCCCAGTCGCTTCTCGTGGATTTTCATAACCCTTCTGTGCAAAAATGGGATATGCACTTGAAATAGATGTACGAGTTATGATATATATCATGAGCGATGCGGAAATGGATCGAGTAATCTGTTCCTTTATCCAAGAAAAAGTATTTCTAGTTTGCATGGTCCAATCATTGATCCCGAAAAATTCTACAATAAATTGGGGTAGGTTGCTAGTATAGTTCCCTATGCCACGATTCTGGTATTTACTGGAATAATATAGAATAGAATATAGGATGAATCCCCGGGATGAGTAGAAATAGAAAGAGTAAGTACGATTTGAAATTCTTTTTGTGTACAATTCCAAAGTAACAAAGATTCTAATTAGATTAATACGAGTGGATTATTTATCAATCATTCATTGAATGATAAATCACTACAAGTGACGGAGATAGCCTATTTAAATAACGGAAAATCCAATATTTAAAAATTGTATCTAGAATGACTGGAAAGGTAGAAACAAGACCCGATATAATTTGATCGTTATGAACAAACCCAAAATCTTTGTAGACCGAACCAATCATTAACTCCCAACCATGGGGGGAATGGAATCCGATACATAAATCAGTTAATAACAGAATAGAAAAAGCTTTTATTGTATCACTTAAGTTATATAGGAATTCTTGAGCCCAAGCGTTAAGAATAACAAGTTCTTCATTACCCAGAATAGAATAACCACTTAGAATAATGAAACAGATTATATTTGTCGAGAAGTGCAAAATCGTATGTATATAATCCTCATTGTATATTTTGATTAATTGGATGGTTTCTTTGTGCATTCCTATCCGAAGCTTTTGTAAATGCGTCTCCGAGTATTCCTTGAGCATTTCGTCCAAGAGGACTAGGTCTTCTAATTCTATGAATTTTTCTAGAATATTCTTTTCTTGAATATCAGTGAAAAAAGTTTCTGATTGTTTAGTATTACACCAATTAATAATCCAAGATTCCAGACTTTTATTAGAAATCCACCAGGGCAAAAAGACTACAGATGCAAGAGATATAAGAGAAGTAACTGCTTTCTTTTTTGCCATTTTTATTTGTGAATTGTGAATGAACGCACCTCATTCGCCGACTCTCTGCAATCTAATATTTTTAGGAAGCATAAGTTCTATTAGAAGGTGTCGAATCTAGGAGTCTACTCACTTTTTTTTTGATTCCGGAGTTAGTCCTTGAATCTAGAAAAAATACATAATTATAGAATAAAAATCCACTTCGAATTCGAATGAAGCAATAAACTAAAAAGCGAAATAGCTTTCAAAATAGTTTAATATATATATATAGGATGAATCTATTATTTCGATTCATTACTTATTTGGTTGATGAAGTGAGTAGATTTCCATATGCATAAAAGACCCCCTGTTTTAGGGTTGTTACGGCTGCGTCTACCTTGTCTCAAATCAGCGTTCTGAAGAAACGTTACTAAAATTATGTTAGAGAAAAAATAGGATTCATTACTTTTTCTTTCCTGCTGATAAGGCATTAATTCTTTAGTGTATTTCTCAAAAAACTTCAATCGGGACACGCAAAAAATAGGCCAATTCCGCAGCTTTTTGTTCAATTTCTCGTGGCGTAAAATTTTCATCAGTACGTGTCAAGGGAATGGCCCCCTGGCCCCGGATTTCCATGTAAAGAACACGACGAGCATAAATACCTTCTTTAACTTCTATTCGGACAGACTGAATATCTTTTATCAGAAATTGGAGGAAGACACGACGATTTTTTCCAGGAAATCCCCAACGAAAGATAGATACTATTCCTTCTTTTCTATCGAATCGATCATAACCACTACCTACATTCCACGAAATTGTACACCATAAATAGGCGCTAATAAAAAGACCCGCGACACCATAAAAAGACATTACGAGCCCTTGTGGAAAAAAAATGATTTGTTGAGATGGAAATAAAGATATCAAATTCTTACCAAGATAACTGGAGGTTCCAACCAATAAGAAGCCTAATGAACCTAAAAAAAGGATAATGGCCCAGCAAAAATTACTTATTTTTCGAGACCCCCTTATAAGTTCTATCCATATATGTTCTGATCGCCAACTCATACTTGATCTGATTTCATTTTATTGGAATTGACAGCATAGCCCAATGAATTTGACTTTACTGTTTTTGTTTCCGAAATAACTCTCATCAACTAGCACTATTTTGATGTGAACCTTTAGGAATAATTACTAAAATGGGTTAAATCCTATTGACTTCAGGATCCTCCTAAGGATATTGGCATACATAGACTTTCCATTTCAGAGATCTACCAATCCCTATTTTAGTTGAAAATAGCTAGAATTTACCCATATATCACTTTCTGTATGTATAAGAACTCTTTCATTTATGTATGTTAGATTTGTGTTCAGTGGAAATACCATGTTATACCATATTCTAATAAATCTCATTTTTTTACTTAGATAAAAAAAAGGAGATTTAGCCCTATCAGATCTAAACAATTTTGTTTTTTTGAACATAAAGAAATAAAGAAGCCATTGCCATTGCCGGAAATACTAGGCCTACTAAAGGCACAAAAATAGAAGGAAAGTTGAAAGTTATCATAGAATGAATACCTCGATTTACTATTTGTACCTGTTATTATTATATTGTTTCTATTGTTATAAAGATATCTTGTAATAATTTTAAATAATAGAATTCTTATTTAATTCGATTCTAATTAGTATATTGTAATTATGAAATTTTAATTTGAATTAATATAGATCATATTAATATAGATCATAAAGTATATATAATTAAGTACAAAAAAATGTAGAACTAAAAAAACAGACGTATTTCGACATGAGGGGTATGTAGGATAATTCAATTTCTTATTATTCCTCTATTCTTCTTGGTGTTGTCTTCTAATTTAATAAAGAACAAAGGGTTTTTTACAAATTGCCGAAAGATTTCTAGGTTTCTTAGACAAAATAAGCGATATAGAAAAATAAAAAATTCTATATTTTCTCTAAAAGATGAGCTTCGCCTAATTTCACAAAAGCAAGAATTCATTCTTTTATAGAGGTTTGCTGATTCGTAATCATGAATATTGGCAATCAGAAAGATTAGTAAAAAAAATAAAAATTATATGCAACTTGTGATTCTTTCTACAAGTAGATCTTATAGATCTGAGGTCACCAAAGAAAAACTCATTCTTCTCATTTTTACTTTGATTTCGATAAACTAACTACATTTTTACTACCCAAAACTAATTAAACTTAATACTTTTTGAATTTTGATTCAAAGGAAAGAAAGCGTGGAGTTGAAATAACTCACTCAGAACGCTTTTTAAAAGATTACGCGGTACGATTAGATCAAATAAGCCCTTCTGGAATAAATATTCAGCTGCTTGTGATCCTTCGGGTACTGTTTTATTTAATGTTTGTTCAATTACTCTTTTACCCGCAAATGCAATGTAGGCATTAGGTTCGGCAATAATGATATCCCCCAACATACCAAAACTAGCTGTCACCCCACCCGTAGTCGGAGATGTAAGAATTGGTACATAAAAAAGTTTTTTATTTGATTGATAATCGTATAAAGCCGAAGATATTTTAGCCATTTGCATCAAGCTCAAACTCCCTTCTTGCATACGTGCACC